TCACACGAGCCCATATCCTTGCTTTTCTATCAATCTCTAATTCTAATCTTCCTCCCCAATCGGATATTATGGTGCCTGTATAGACCGACATTCCATTATGGCCCAATTCTGACCGATAATAGATACCGGGACTTTGCAATATTTGATTGATGACAATTCTGTATATTCCATTTACTATAGAAGTTCCCAAAGAATTCATTAGAGGAATGTTTCCAATAAAAATTGTTTGTTCCTGCATATCCCCCCGGCTTTTCCAAATTAATCCTGCGGATACATATAATTCAGAAGAATATGTGAATGATTCATATACAGCATCTCTTTCTTTTAGCAAGGGTTCTACCAATTGATATGTTTCCACAAATAATTGAAATTCAATTTCTTGATCCGTATCTTCAATTTTTGGAAACTTATAAAGTTCTTCTGTTAAGCCCTGATCAATGAACCTACAAAAGCCTTCAAATTGTATCTGATTCGACCCAGGTATTGTAGACATTCCCGCATTTCCATCTCCGAGCATTTTGAATTTCCCATTTATCAAAAAATCCCATTCGTTTCTCATTCTGCATTGATTCATATGATTCTATGCAGAATGCTGGAATTTAGATTCTGTTTACTGAATCACATGAAATTTTACCCAACTCCATAGAAATGGAATGTATGAAATACGTATGAACGGGGGAAAAAAGATGATGTTATACTTAATTAAATCGGAATTTCTAAGAGACGGATACAAACGGAAACGAAGCGATAAATTCCACTTAGACTTACGGAGTTTTGTATAGAATAAAAAAAAATAATTCAACTTATATCATTATTATGATATTCCATATTCCAATCCGCTTGGATACCAGAAAAAAAAAAAAAAAAAATAAATAAAAGTCGTGATTTGATCTATTCGCTGAGATAAAGACATAAGAATCAGACACAATATAACAACATCAAGTTCATTTTTTTAGCACTTAACTTTTTGGTGGATTCCCGTGTTCAAAAAATGATTGCGGAGAACCCCTTTTTTCTTTTTTTAGTAGAATTTTTCGAATAGGATTGAAGCGCGTAAGAAGGCTTGTATTTAGTAAACCCGTGCCCATATAGCTATAGCTATCTATATATACATCACCCCCCCCCCTTTATTGCATAGTTCGATTCGGGACAGCGCATGTCGTGCTCTATCAAAATTTAGATTTTCTCTTCAATCTAAATTGCAGTATGACAATTTTCGTCAAATTCCCTATAGAGAGGCACCATACACAGATAAGATAACCGAAAAGCTAGAAGCTCGCCCTGAAAGGATTTATGTTTGGGGTTTACATAGACTCATAATTGCTGTTATAATTGAAATTGAGAATTGAAATTGGTTTTTTTTCTAGAAAAAAACCAATACCAATTAGGTAGGTATCAATTTGGATTTGCTTCTATCATTTATCATTAGGAAACACACTTTCCAATTTAAATCCAAGAGTCGGTCATGAATTTATAGTCACTAGTTAACGGTTCCAATTTGGCCTGAATTTTGGCTTTTGTGACTGAAAATACACATTTTTTTTTTTTCAATAGAAAAAAAGAAAGAGAAAAGAGAGGGATTAAGATATTGTGTGTTTTGAGATACTATAAAATCAATTGCAGAAATGGAGTTGCTCCAAAAAAAGAAAAAAAAAAGGACAGATTTCTTTTAGGCAAGATTTAAGAAAAACGAGATTTCAGAGGGAAGTACAAAAAAAAAGACATTGAGTACCCCACAAAACAAAACAAGCAAAGGGGGAATATTTTCATCTATTTTGGATCGTTTTGGCGGCATGGCCGAGCGGTAAGGTGGGGGACTGCAAATCCTTTTTCCCCAGTTCAAATCTGGGTGTCGCCTGATCAACAAACGATAAGACTCGAAATCCCTTATTCTGCTTGGCTGGTATAACTCGCCGAATCTTTTGCAGCAAAGTACGCGACTCGTGACACTTTCTTGATTCTAAATAGCTGGGGTTTCCGGTCTTTAAAGTGCTGTCAATCCTTGCATTTAGAATTCACGGAAAGATTATAGTAGTGGAAGTGCTATCATATCAAATCAAGAGTTTCCGATTTATTTCCACTGCTAATGTAGAGTCTACTGACCGGGTCTTGAATTAGATTGAATAGCCCGAGGAGAATCGAATTAATAGTTATGGAAGGGGCGGGAGATCCTTTGTATACAGTATACAGAGTAGACAGACTAATGAGAGTCTCTGAACGCACGGGCATTCAATCAATATTCGATTGGATGCATAATTTTACTTAATGAAAATCAAGGGCAACAAAAAAAAAACGAAGAGGTATTACTACATATTAGGTCACATTCCCTTTGATACTTCCAAAGAAAAGCGCGGCTGTGTATTTAGTTTCGTTTTACCGATTCGACTAGAAATCATATACGAACTTGTTCTAAGTGGATTTATTGGGGCGTTTCATATTTATTGGAGTCTTTCATCAAGGGCGTTGGGTCAAAATCCCTTTTTGACTCTGCACCAGTGATTCCACTATTATTAGGAAACAATAATGGAATAATTTCTTCATATTCATAGAGATAGGGGACATAATTCACATGGATATAGTAAGTCTCGCTTGGGCTGCTTTAATGGTAGTCTTTACATTTTCCCTTTCGCTCGTAGTATGGGGAAGAAGTGGACTCTAGAGATACTACTAATTGAGTTGGGAAATCAAACTGTATCACTTTTTTTCTAGATCGTTCTTCAAAGCCTTTTTAATTATATTAATTATTAAATAATGAAATTCTATTTAATATATTTAATTCAGTAATTAAATTCCATTTAGAATTTCGAAATTGAATTAATTAAAATATCTTCATTTAGGAATTCTATTGTCTTGGATTCTAGCGAGGTAATTGTATTCGATTCTATTATGAATAGAATACAATTCATAATATATATGAATAATACTCTTTCAGAATCCAAATCAAACAGATATTTCACAAATTCCCCTATTCCTATTTTGAAAGGAAAGGGGATATGGATAATAGGAATTTTATTCCAACCGAAGTCTTCCTAAATTTTCTATTTCGTTTTTCTGAACCGGCCCTTCCCGGAGTTATATATGGACAATGAGGAAGAACGCGGAAAACCGGACTCCTTTTTACTTTTTTTTTATTGGCCTTTTTACTGTTCAAAGAGAAAAGAAAGGAGTTCACGATTTACTATTTCAAAATAATAAGATTGTGCCTAGGTCAAGTCACATATTTCGCACTTACCGCTTGTTTTATTATTTTAGAAATTTGATTTCGGCTATGCTTTATTGACTCGTTTCATATCATGGCTCAAGGGCAAGGGTTGAAAATCGCTGAGGTACCCCTTTTGAAATCTGAAGAAGGTACCATAGAACTCCTTGGATCATCTGTCAACCGCTCAATCAATTACTTCTTCGGAATGCTAAAAAAAGATTACTTTATTTCTTTCATATTTCATTTTCTTTTATTAACTTGATTTTCTTTTAGTAATATACGCCCAAGTTTGTTTTTCTTTCATTGATTTGATTCTAATGGATACCGGGATTCATATTGAAACTAATCAGAAATCAAGAAATTAGAAAATCGTAAGAGCCGCCTTTCGCTTATTTCAGATTGATTGGAATAAACAAAAAGAAAATACAAATAGATGAAGCAAAGAAATAGAATTGAGATACTATATACATTACATATATTTAAGTCATATTAACATGTATGAAGATACATATCCATATTGTAGATTGATCTCTATTCAGTTTCTATCTTTATACATTACAATAATAAAAATAGATAGTATAGTAGAAAGATTCATATATGAGTCTTTCTACTATACTATCGGATCTCATAGGCTATTGCTGATTCTAGTCCGTTCATTTTATTTAAGACTAAGACGGGAAATTGGAATTTTTTTTTTCTTAAATCATTGATAAGAACTAAGAAGTCGAGTTTCATTCAAATTAATCACCTTGACTGACCGTTTTTACGTATATTATAAGCAAAAAAGCAGTAGGAACTAGAACGAACAGTGTAGTAGCAATAAATGCGAGAATATTTACTTCCATAATCTCATCGTTTGGTTTTTTTTTTACTTCACAATAACTCGGGATTTAATCCCATAGAGATGATAACCCTTTCGCTTGTAAATTCAATGGGATCAATTACATTTCGATGATAGCGAATGGGATCAATATCATGAATAACAATATCTGACTGTCAAGTCGATTCATCGTCGAGAATTCAATAGTATAACATAGGCAGATCTTTTATCCACACACCGAATACAAACTTGAATCCCGGATTCAATCAAAAGAATTCCTTTACTTTAATACTAAAATACTAATACTTAATACTTTTTTTTATTTATCATTCTTTTCCATTCTGTCTTTTCTATAATCGACCGCCTTACTTGTACAACCACCTAACCGCTTCCACTTCCATTGTTTACAAAGGGTTTAGAAATAAACCAAACAAACAATCGAAACAAAATAGAAAAAGGAAAGGGGTTAAGTTCTAAACTCCTTTTTCGTTTTTTTTTATGATATAATTTTCTTGAAAAAAAAAGAGAAAAGGATCGTATTAGGCATGAAATTCGACCGTTTTCTTTTGACCTAGTTTAACAGAAAAAGGCGCGATATATTGATATCTTTTTTTTATTGGATTTGGATCCGTCGGGACTGACGGGGCTCGAACCCGCAGCTTCCGCCTTGACAGGGCGGTGCTCTGACCAATTGAACTACAATCCCGGGGAACTAAAAAGTACCGAATACATATTCTTATGATTTCATTCAAACCATTTCATTTCTATTTAGAGAAAAATCGACGTGTTGGAACAGAGACGTGAGTGAGATATTGATATCCACACGGATATACACGTTAGTGAGAGCGGCACGGATTACTAGTAATCCTTTCCTTATTGCCAAATCGATTATTTCTTTTTTTTTTTCAATGTCCACAATGAAAAAAAAAGAAATAAAAAAAGACTCTTTTTTTTGCGTTACTTTATTCTTTTCATTAG